GAGGGCTTCCAAATACATCATAAGCTAAACCAGTGCTGACAAATAACCAACCCGCAATGAATAGGGAAGGTATAGTAATGCTATGAATGACCCAGTAGCGAATACTGGTAATAATATCAGCAAAAGAACGTTCTCCTGTGCTTCCAGACATGCCGAGCTCCACATATTCTTATACAGTCAAAAGGTATCGATTCCGTAAAAGATCAGATCAGTAAATGGAAATTTACCAAAAAATCTTTGTGAGATCGTCAATATTGTACCGAAGGCGTCTTTAGAGTATACCGAATCAGTATAGCTGTCCTTCTTCTGACACAGCAACGCATTTTGAATTTGTATTGGAAGGAATTGTGAAATAATTTCTTTCTTCTTTGCCTTGTTGTTTGTCGACTCCACCATTCAATAGAAAATTACGGGTTTGGGGCTAGAAAGAAAAGATCTGGTAAAATGTGAATCGGATAAATTGGTTTTGAATAATCCATCTTTGAATAATCCATGAAAGAGATTATCATCTTACCACAATTGGAAGTAGATGCAAGATCTATAACTCTTTTTTTCGTAGTTGTAGAAGTAGAAGTGGTTTTTGTTGGAATCCTTTTTTCATGTTAAGTTAAGGAATTTGTTAATCGCCCAGTAAGACGTAAGAGTATTCAATTGTATTCGAGAAAAGAAAGAAAACAAAGATATTGTAATCACTAAGGGTGATGCGGGTATTGTTGTATTAGATCGAAATATCCCGGTTCGTTCTTGACCTAACTAGAAAGATGAGGCTTTATACTAGAGGACCGGTAAAATATAGAAAGTATAAATCAAAAGATAAAAAAATGACTAGTCTTATAATCTAGTTGAACCAAAATAACCTTTTGATTTTTCGAGCGATCGTGTGATAACTTTTTTGCTCATTTCGTCCAAATATTATGTGAATGAACCTATTACGTTACGGAATTAACTATGTAATGAGTGAAAATTAAAGTAAGAGTTTGCTACGATTACTCTTTGCTCTAAAATATAAAATAGATTCAATACAATTCAAAAACAAAAGAAATGATCAAAATAGAAAAACTTTTCTAACTTTATTCCTTAATGATTCAAAAAAGTTTCCGTTTTTGAAGTTACACCAGTTCTTAGTCTTCCTTTTTACGTTGAGTTGATAATTGACTCAAGAGTTGTTCAATCAATCCCTGGATTGCAAGCACAGGGTAGATGTTATAGACGATGAACCACTTTCTTTTTCTATGCTTCTCACTTTCTCTTTTTTAGTATTGTCTATAATAATAGATGAATCAAAAACGTGCAATTGGGATTTTTGTTTCTCTCCTTTTTTATTTTGCAAAAATGGAAACTTAGGGAAGTGCTTTTTTATAAACATATGTATAAAAAGACCATATTTCATGGAGCTCCTTCATGCCTACTCTAACTAGTTATTTCGGTTTTCTACTGGCGGCTTTAACTATAACCTCAGCTTTATATATCGGGTTGAGCAAAATACGACTTATTTGAAATTCATATTTGAACTGCGCAAAACTCAGAATAAAGAAATCTTTCTGCGAAATTCTGTGGACTCGAAAATTACTTACCGTGTCAATTGCCAATTCTTGGTCATTGAGATTGATGGTAATTCGGATTAATATTTAGGTATAGATATTACCTCTTTTTTTTTCTCCTTTCAAACAAATTGAAATGATTGAAGTTTTTCTATTTGGAATCGTTTTAGGTCTAATTCCTATTACTTTGGCTGGATTATTTGTAACTGCATATTTACAATACAGGCGCGGCGATCAGTTGGACCTTTGATTAATTAATATCACGTTTTTTGACCTCCTTTCTTTAATATCCGGGAGGTCAAATTCAAATTGCTGTTCACGTTAGTGAAGCTATTTCAATCTAAGAAGAATGGAATCGCGCTCTGTAGGATTTGAACCTACGACATCGGGTTTTGGAGACCCACGTTCTACCGAACTGAACTAAGAGCGCTTTCTTATCAAAAAAGATAAGACTGGAAAGAAAAGGATTGGATTCTTTTTGTAAGCTCACTACATCATGGATATACTATACATAGGATCATAAGAATTAAAGAGTATATGTGTCCAATTTGACTCGATTTCACCGAATCCCCCATTATTGCTCTCTCGAGCAGTTATAGGTAGGGATGACAGGATTTGAACCTGTGACATTTTGTACCCAAAACAAACGCGCTACCAAGCTGCGCTACATCCCTCCAATTAGTCTACAGTGTCATTGTAGAGAATTCCTGTCTTGTTTTCCACATCGTTTTTTCGTCTATCGATTCTATAATATATCTATAATTTCTCTGTCCATTTCGTCTTTTTGGTCTCATTTCACCTATAATATGAATTAAGATTCATAAAAAAACGTTGATCCATATTGAAAAATGGAACGGAATCTGTTGGAAAATTCTATGACTATTTTTGGGGAATGCTAGAGACGAAAAGGACGTTTTTATGTTAGGGTTTAAGAAAAATATTGACAGGCTCATTGTACATGTCAATTTGAATTCGGAATTCCGCGGACAATTCAAGTACAATTACAAGTGGTCTTTAACTACAGATGCATCTGCTCATATATGTATTATCATTATGTATTACAATAAAATGCAGGGGGTTTTCAATGCGAGATCTAAAAACATATCTTTCCGTGGCACCGGTACTAAGTGCTCTATGGTTCGCGTCTTTAGCAGGTCTATTGATAGAGATTAATCGTTTTTTCCCGGATGCGTTAACATTCCCCTTTTTTTCATTCTAGTGAGTGATGTGGGAAGGAATAAAGAAGATTAGAGCTACAATGAAATATCTGTCACTAATCAAGTCTACCCCTCTATTTCTCTTTTCTCTATTTTTTCTAACTTTTAGAATAAGGGAGGAAAGAGAAAGAATCAAAGAGAAAGAATAAAAGTGGATTCAATGGCTGTGGGATTCGGGTTCAAATTAGAATAATATAATAATAGAGGAATGGAAGTAGAATATAAAATGTGGGTCTAGAGAAGAGTATTATACAAGATACTTAAACGAAATCCTGTACTGTGATTTGAAATATCGTTTAGAAATCTTTGGATCGTATTTGAATATATTGACGGCAACAAAATTTTTCATATTGTGATTTCAAGTTAGTAACTTCTATTTTTTCCTTTCTTCTTCATTTCGAATCGATAAGGAAAAGAGTTGAATAAAGAAAAAATCAAAAGGAGGTTCATGGCCAAGGGTAAGGATATCCGAATAACGGTTATTTTAGAATGTACAACTTGTTCTATCACAATTCTTGACTTTCCCTGATTAACAAAAATGAACGTGGTAACGAATTAACAGATATGTTTCATAGAACCAATTTTCCAGTCATACAATAAAAGGCGGGGCCTTGCTAAGATTTATTCAGAAAAATCTTTAGCATCTAGGTTTAGAAGAAAAATAGCGATTATTATGTCTATAGTACCGACTGAACCAATGACTATTCATGATTCCATAATGGAATCAATTCCATAGGGGTTCCAAATTAGAGGAATGTTATGGTTAAACTTCGTTTAAAACGATGTGGTAGAAAGCAACGTGCGACTTATCGAATCGTTGCAATTGATGTTCGCTCCCGAAGAGAAGGAAGAGATCTTCGGAAAGTGGGTTTTTATGATCCGATAAAGAAGCAAACGGATTTAAACGTTCCGGCTATTCTATATTTTCTTGAAAGGGGTGCTCAGCCTACAGAAACTGTTCGGGACATTTTAAAGAAGTCGGAGGTTTTTAAAGAACTTTGCCCCAATCAAATAAAATTGAATTAAATTAAGGAAATAGGGGGGTATCATATATACCTTTCTAGACCTTTTCTCGATTTTGTTTATCCATTTATTGAATAAATCCGAGATCCTTTTATATTTCTTATTTTTTATTCCCTTAGCTAAACTTTTTTGTATCTATGTAGTGCCAATGCAACCCAAGTCCTTATTTTTTTGAATATTTTTTTTTCACTGAATTTTTTATCTTTTTCCATTATATTCTTTTCTTAACCTTTAATATTGACAACAACGCAGTGAACAAATATAATGCATCGTGATAAAGGGATTTCTTTATTTCCGTCCCAGAGGTTTGGGTTTTACCTTTTTATTCAAAAAAAGAGGTTCGTTGGATGCGCTTTAATATAATAATTTTTGCTTGAAAACGTTAAAAACAATGACATAAGAACTAATCTATCAATTTTGATATTTCTGGTTTTTCTGTTCTGGAAAAATTTCTTGTATTTTCATCTGCGTTATTTCGTTTTCTGTTCTTAATCGATTCAAAATGTGTTTTTATGCTTTGATTCGCTCATCGAATCATTTTTTTCATTCTGATTATATCTACATACTTTTTTATTCTATTCGGGTTGCTAACTCAACGGTAGAGTACTCGGCTTTTAAGTGCGACTAGGATCTTTTACACATCTGGATGAAGCGAGGGATTCATCCATACCATCGGTAAAGTTTGGAAGACCACGACTGATCCTAAAAGGGAATGAATGGAAAAAATAGCATGTCGTAGCAACCAAGAATTCTGAGAATATTTTCTTCTTTCCAGATCGGTACAAAACTTTGTTTAACTTATTGGAAGGGAGCAAAATGTATTCAATTTCAAGTTGGGTCTAATGAATAAATGGATAGAGCCCGCTGGCTTCAATTAATTAAATTATAAGGAAAGAAAAAGCAACGAGCTCCCATTCTGAATTTGAATGAGTACCCCATCTAATTAGACGTTAAAAATAGATTAGTGCCTGATACGGGAAGGGCGTATCCCATAAGTGGATTCTTTATTTTTTAATAAATCCTAAATATTAGCATTCTCCATTCCATAATGGAGATGTGTGTGTATAAGAAATAGTATATTGATAAAAAAATTTCCAAAATCAAAAGAGCGATTGGGTGGAAAAAATAAAGGATTTCTAAACATCTTGTTATCCTAGAACGAATATAAACTACTTCAAGAAAAAGGAAAAAGAGAGGATCAAGAATCCGTTGATAAGTTTACCTGTATTCGAGGTATCTCTTTCTTACTAGAAAAATACCTTGTTTTGACTGTATCGCACTATGTATCATTTGATAACTCCCAAAATCCTCTACCTTTAGTTCAAATAGAATGAAAATGGAGGAATTTCAAAGCTCTTTAGAGCTCGATCAATTTCAACAACACGACTTCTTATATCCACTTATCTTTGAGGAGTATATTTATGCACTTGCTCATGATCATGGTTTAACTAGATGCATTTTGTTGAAAAATGCAGGTTATGCAAATAGATTCAGCTTACTCATTGTGAAACGTTTAATTACTCGAATGTATGACCCAAATTTTTGGAATCATTCTCTGAATGATTCTAAACAAAATCCACTTTGGGGGCGTAATAAGAATTTGGATTTTCAAATGATATCAGAGGGATTTTCGGTCATTATGGAAATTCCATTTTCGCTACGATTACTATCTTCCCGAGAAAAGCGCCAAACGAAAGGCAAAGAGATAGTCAAATCCGCTAATTTACGATCAATTCATTCAATTTTTTCTTTTTTAGAGGACAAAATTTCACATTTAAATTATGTATTAGATATACTAATACCTTACCCAATCCATCTAGAAATCGTGGTTCAAGCTCTTCGCTACTGGGTAAAAGATGCTTCGTCTTTGCATTTATTAAGATTCTTTCTCCACGAGTTTCATAATTGGAATAGTCTTATTACTTCAAAGAAAGTCAGGCCTTCTTTTTCAGAAAGAAATACAAGATTATTGTTCTTCCTATATAATTCTCATGTATGTGAATCCGAATCCGTCTTTGTCTTTCTTCGTAACCAATCTTCTCATTTACGATCAACAGCTTCTAGAGCCCTGCTTGAACGAATCTTTTTCTACGGAAAAATAGAGCATCTTATAGAAACCTTGGCCGGGGCTTTTCAAGCCAATCTATGGGTGTTCAAGGATTCTTTCATACATTATGTTAGGTATCAAGGAAAAGCCATTCTCGCTTCAAAAGGTACGTCTCTTTTGATGAATAAATGGAAATATTACTTTGTCAATTTTTGGCAATCTTATTTTTACCTGTGGTCTCAACCACGAAGAATACAGAGAAACCAATTATCAAATCATTCCCTTGACTTTCTCGGTTATTTTTCAAGTGTGCGACGAAAGACTTCAACGGTACGTAATCAAATGTTAGAAAATTCATTTCTAATCAATAATGCTATTAAGAAGTTTGCTACTATTGTTCCAATGACTCCCTTGATTTCATCCTTGGCTAAAGCCAATTTTTGTAATATATTAGGGCATCCTATTAGTAAGGCCATTTGGATCGATTTATCAGATTCGGAGATTATTGACCGATTCGGGCGTATATCCAGAAATCTTTCTCATTATCATAGCGGGTCTTCAAAAAAAAAAACTTTGTCGCGAATAAAGTATATACTTCAGCTTTCTTGTGCTAGAACTTTAGCTCGTAAACACAAAAGTACTGTGCGGGCTTTTTTGAAAAGATTCGGCTCAGAATTATTCGAAGAATTCTTTACGGCGGACGAACAAGTTCTTTCCTTGACCTTTCCAAGAGCTTCGTTTTTTTCGCGTAGGTTCCATAAAAAGAGGGTTTGGTATTTGGATATTATTTGTATCAATGATTTGGCCAATCATGACTGATTCGTTATGAAAACGCGTAAATGGAAATTTTTATTAGAAATGAATCCACTAAATATAAATAATGAAGAACGAATAAAATTTTTCCTTATTTCTGAAATTTTTTGTAGTATGGCTCTAAGTATTCTACTTTTTGTCTAATGAAGGAACTGAATTTTAGATGTATACAGGGGGAAAGCCGTGTGCAATGAAAAATGCAAGCACGGCTTGGGGAGAGGTTGTTACTTATTTAACCGGTAACATTATCGACTCCATCCGACTAGTTCCGGGTTCGAATCCCGGGCAACCCATTGTTCTGTCATGTGAGATTGTTACTTATTTAACCAGTAAAGTAGCATTATTAGAATAGAATTATTGGTAGGAATTTCTATTTATTGAATACCGAAAGAGAAGACTACTTTTCCTAGGTTTAGGTAAAGTTATACGAAGAAACTCCTATTTTGTATTGTTGACAATGTTTACAATGAAACGTACCAACGTTAGTCGTTTTTCAAACGTTAGCTTGGGCACATGGCTGGTCATTCCTAGACCGGGTCATTCCTATCCCAGATGAAGGACTATTAGATTCGATTGGGGTTAGGTTAGATTGGATTTTAAAAATGGACTCGTGTTAGCATTGTGACTTCCAAAATTCACTAGGATTTTGGAATTGAGAGGGTTCTAGGGCTATACGGACTCGAACCGTAGACTTTCTCGGTAAAACAGACCAAACTGATTATAATCAAAGTGATCTGAGCTGTTTTAAAGACCCAACATGCATTTTTTGTGCATTGGGCTCTTTCATTAACGGATAGAAATATCCGCCAGTCTGCCATATTTTTTGACAGAAAAAAGAGATGGCTCCATGTGCTCTGAG